AGATTCGTGAAAGAAAAAATTACAAGATAAGAACTAATAGGAATCGGAGTAATTTAATAAGTTCTAAGGATTTCGATATAACTAAAAACTACAATCAATTGTGGATTCAATGCGACAATTGTTATGGATTAATGTATAAGAAAGTAAAAATGAATGTTTGTGAACAATGTGGACATTATTTGAAAATGAGTAGTTCAGAGAGAATCGAGCTTTCGATTGATCCGGGTACTTGGAATCCTATGGATGAAGACATGGTCTCTGCGGATCCCATTAAATTTCATTCGAGGGAGGAACCTTATAAAAATCGTATTGACTCCGCTCAAAAAACGACAGGATTGACTGACGCTGTTCAAACAGGTACAGGTCAACTAAACGGTATTCCGGTAGCCCTTGGGGTTATGGATTTTCAGTTTATGGGGGGTAGTATGGGATCCGTAGTAGGCGAAAAAATAACTCGTTTGATCGAGTATGCTACCAATCAACGTTTACCTCTTATTTTAGTGTGTTCGTCCGGAGGAGCACGAATGCAAGAAGGAAGTTTAAGTTTGATGCAAATGGCTAAAATTTCTTCGGTTTTATGTGATTATCAATCAAGTAAAAAGTTATTCTATATATCAATTCTTACATCTCCTACTACCGGTGGGGTGACAGCTAGTTTTGGTATGTTGGGGGATATAATTATTGCCGAACCCTATGCCTATATTGCATTTGCGGGTAAAAGAGTAATTGAACAAACATTGAAAAAAGCCGTGCCTGAAGGTTCACAAGCGGCTGAATCTTTATTACGTAAGGGCTTATTGGATGCAATTGTACCACGTAATCCTTTAAAAGGTGTTCTGAGTGAGTTATTTCAGCTCCATGCTTTTTTTCCTTTGAACAAAAATTAAATCAAATAGAACGGTTAGTTTATCAGAATTAAACGAAAACCCTGAAAAATTCATTTTTCTTTCGAATCATTTTTTTATCGCTATTCTTGTTTACTACTCAGTAAACCTCTATCAACAAGATAGAAAATAAATTTTTGCTTTCGGGAAGTTCAAATTAGACTAGACAAATAAAATAAAGTTCATTTTCCTACCTTGCTTGCATATGTATAGATATATCAAATAGAGATATATACAGAAGAGAGTTTTTGCATTTCCCGAAAATTCCCTGTTGTTGGATCATATTCTAATTCTAATCGATTTTGTAGAAATTTTTAATGGAATAAAATTTTTTCTTTATTAATGACTATATAGAAATAAATGACTATATAGAAATAGAAGTAGAAGACAAAAAGAATAATAAATCTAACAAGGGGATTATGATATATCTATTTGATTTTTAAAGATTAATAAGTCCATTTATTTAGTTTGGCGTTTCTTGTACCTATTTTTTTATTCTATTTCTATTAGGTTGTATATTAGTATTAGATATATATTTACTTAAAGATACTTAGTATAATTAGATAATATATATAATAATAGAAATAATAAAAATACAAGATATTTTTAGATATCTTTAGAATTCAGAATATAACAATAACAGGTACAAATATTAAATTGAGGTACCCATTTTATGACAACTTTCAATAACTTACCCTCTATTTTTGTGCCTTTAGTAGGCCTAGTCTTTCCGGCAATTGCAATGGCTTCTTTATTTCTTCATATTCAAAAAAATAAGATTTTTTAGATCGGATGAGACCTAATCGTATCACTCCTTTTTTGATTTTAAAAACTTCGATTCGATAAGACCCATTTGGTAGAATATTGTATAACACATAGATTCCTACAAACATAAATAAAAAAAGCTCTTATGCATGTGTAAATGTATTATATGAGTCAAAAAATTTGCGCTCTTTTGAAAAATGGATCATCATCGGGCCGATGTATGAAATTCAAGTCAATGTATTTATTTGTATGTATATAGCTATCGGGGATCATATAAAGGAAGGAGATGTTATTATTTTAGATATAAAAAATTCTATGAATTACTCCTGAGGTAAAGATTCACAACAAAATAGTTGATGAGAGTTACTTTGAAAACAAAAAAAGGAAAGTCATATTTTCTCAATTCCAAAAAATTGTATAACTGGATCTAATATATATGAGTTGGCGATCAGAATCTATATGGATAGAATTTATAACGGGGTCTCGAAAAACAAGTAATTTCTGCTGGGCCTTTATCCTATTTTTAGGTTCATTAGGATTCTTATTGGTTGGAACTTCCAGTTATCTTGGTAGAAATGTTATATCGTTATTTCCGTCTCAGCAAATCATTTTTTTTCCACAAGGGATTGTGATGTCTTTCTATGGTATCGCAGGTCTCTTTATTAGTTGCTATTTGTGGTGCACTATTTTGTGGAATGTGGGTAGTGGTTATGATCTTTTCGACCGAAAAGCAGGAATAGTGCGTATTTTTCGTTGGGGGTTTCCTGGAAAAAGTCGTCGCATCTTTTTACGATTCCTTATGAAAGATATTCAGTCCATCAGAATAGAAGTTAAAGAGGGTGTTTCTGCTCGGCGTATCCTTTATATGGAAATTCGAGGTCAAGGGGCTATTCCTTTAATTCGTACTGATGAGAATTTTACTACACGAGAAATTGAGCAAAAAGCTGCTGAATTGGCTTATTTCTTGCGTGTACCAATTGAAGTATTTTGAAATGAATGAATTTTAAAAGACTAAATGCTTTGGCAGTAGAAAGAAAAAAAAAAGAATTTCTTTCTTTTTTTTGTCAATTAAACATTCATCTATTCTTTTATGCTCGTTTTTTTTTTGATATATTTGATAGAAAGTTTCTTCATCTCGAAATTAGTATTGACCGAAAAAAGGGAGAATAACATCCTGGAAACCCAATTTTTTCTTGATTCAAATTGGAAGTGTATTCTGAGTCTATTTCTTTATTCTTTCTAGATTCAAAGCAAAGACTAAGTATTAAATCAAAAGAAAAAGAGAAAATGGATTCATAGGTTCAATACATTCTATTCGAATTAGAATAGAAACTCATGCTCGATAGAAATATTAGATCTAATAGAATCAACAACTGAGGTAGGTTCATTAACAATTCACAGATTCAAAATGGCAAAAAAGAAAGCATTCATTCCTTTTTTTTATTTTACATCTATAGTCTTTTTGCCCTGGTTGATCTCTCTCTGCTGTAATAAAAGTTTGAAAACTTGGATTACTAATTGGTGGAATACTAGACAATGCGAAACTTTTTTGAATGATATTCAAGAAAAAAGTGTTCTAGAAAAATTCATACAATTAGAGAACCTATTCCAGCTCGATGAAATGATAAAGGAATACCCAGAAACCGATTTACAACAATTTCGTCTAGGAATCCACAAAGAAACGATCCAATTCATCAAGATACACAATGAGTATCGTATCCATACAATCTTGCACTTCTCGACAAATCTAATATCTTTCGTTATTCTAAGTGGTTATTCCTTTTTGGGTAAGGAAAAGCTTTTTATTCTGAATTCTTGGGTTCAAGAATTCCTATATAATTTAAGTGATACAATTAAAGCTTTTTCGATTCTTTTATTAACTGATTTATGTATCGGATTTCATTCGCCTCACGGTTGGGAACTAATGATTGGTTATATTTACAAAGATTTTGGGTTTGCTCATTATGAGCAAATTTTATCTGGTCTAGTTTCTACTTTTCCAGTCATTCTTGATACAATTTTTAAATATTGGATCTTTCGTTATTTAAATCGTGTATCTCCGTCACTTGTAGTGATTTATCATGCAATAAATGACTAAAAAATGATTCACTGATCCAATTTCTAATCTTTCGTACCTTATACATCATAACCAAATCAAAGTCGTATTTACTTTACTCTTTTTACCCATGAGGGGATTCCTTGTATATTTCAAAAAAAAATTTTATTTTTTTCAGTAAATGTAAATAGCAGAATTGTGGCTAGGGAAGTATATTATCGACCTACCTAACTTTATTGTAGAAATTTTCGGGATAAATGATTGGACCATGCAAACTAGAAATACCTTTTCTTGGATAAGGGAAGAGATTACTCGCTCCATATCTGTCTCACTCATGATATATATAATAACTTGGGCATCCATTTCAAGTGCATATCCGATTTTTGCCCAGCAGAATTATGAAAATCCACGAGAGGCAACTGGGCGTATTGTATGTGCCAATTGCCATTTAGCTAATAAGCCCGTGGATATTGAGGTTCCACAAACGGTACTTCCCGATACTGTATTTGAAGCAGTTGTTAAAATTCCTTATGATATGCAACTAAAGCAAGTTTTAGCTAATGGTAAAAAAGGAGCTTTGAATGTGGGAGCTGTTCTTATTTTACCCGAGGGGTTTGAATTAGCCCCTCCCGATCGTATTTCACCCGAGATGAAAGAAAAGATAGGAAATCTGTCTTTTCAGAATTATCGCCCCAATAAAAAAAATATTCTTGTGGTAGGTCCTGTTCCTGGTCAAAAATATAGTGAAATAACCTTTCCTATTCTTGCCCCAGACCCTGCTACTAATAAAGATGTTCACTTCTTAAAATATCCTATATACGTAGGTGGAAACAGGGGAAGGGGTCAGATTTATCCTGATGGTAGCAAAAGTAACAATACAGTTTATAATGCTACGGCAGGAGGGCTAATAAGCAAAATCTTACGAAAAGAAAAAGGGGGATACGAAATAACCATAGTGGATGCATCGAATGGACGCCAAGTGATTGATATTATCCCTCGAGGCCTAGAACTTCTTGTTTCAGAGGGCGAATCCATTAAACTCGATCAACCATTAACGAGTAATCCCAATGTAGGTGGATTTGGTCAGGGGGATGCGGAAATAGTACTTCAAGATCCATTACGTGTCCAAGGCCTTTTGTTCTTCTTAGGATCGGTTGTTTTGGCACAAATCTTTTTGGTTCTTAAAAAGAAACAGTTTGAGAAGGTTCAATTATCCGAAATGAATTTTTAGATCTGTCTATTTAGCTTTATCAAATTCGTAAAAAAGAACCAAAAAAATTATTGTTCCCAATTTG